AATAAGGTGCCTGATAAAAAGGTTTATTTTGATAGAATAAGTAATGTATAACCATACTCTTATTGTAAATTTAAGAATTAAACTTAATCCAATAACATCAAAAGTCACAGTGCTTCATACACCAATTTACAGTAAAAAGATAAGCTAATTTAAGCTACTAGGTTCATACCCTAATTATAGAAGTAAAATCTTCTTCTTTTTAATTATAACAAATTCAACAACAATTTTGTTTTATAGAAATATATTATTAGGGGTAATATTATCTTTATCATCAAATAATTGAATAATGGTGTGAGTTGGGTTGGAAATTTCTTTAATATCAATTATTCCGCTTATAATTAGTAACTTGTCCGTAAGTTCAGAGTGTGCAATAAAATATTTCATTATTCAAAGAATAAGATCATCAATCTTCATTCTAGGAATAATTTTTATACTAATAGGGGTTAGTATTAATTATGAAATCATTATCACTTTATCTATAACCATAAAAATAGGAGTAGCACCTTTTCATTCATGAGTCTTAAGTATCGTAGAGGGTTTAAATTATATAGTTATATTTAATATATTTACTACTATAAAAGTTGTTCCTATAATAATTATTATAAATATAAATTTAAATTTAAACTTAATTATTATTTTATCTTTACTAATTGGATCAATTTCAGGGTTAAGTCAGAATTCTGTGCGGAAGGTATTAACTTACTCATCAGTTTTTAATATAAGTTTTATATTATATTCAATTAAAAATTTATCATTATGAATAATATATTTATGTTTATACTCAATTAATTTATTTATACTAATTACAGTGTTAATAATAAATAACATTAATTATATGAATCAATTAATTATTAACAAATTTGAATTAAGTTTAAAATTAACCATTTGAATTCTTATACTCTCTTCAGGGGGGATACCTCCAATAATAGGTTTTATGGGTAAATTAGTTGTAATTGAATCATCAATCTACTTCAATGATTGATTAATTACTATTATTATAATTTTAACGTCTTTATTAACTATATTTTATTATAACCGGTTATCTTTTATTTCTATATCTATTTCATCATTTATAGTAAAATGAAAAATTGAATACATTTCTTGATTAAACTTAAATATTTTAACTATTAACTTAATAATTATACCTTTTATCATCTTACTTAAATACTTAAGTTAAGATTTTAAGTTAATTTATAAACTATTAACCTTCAAAGTTAAAAATATTTATTTGTAGGTAAATCTTAGAATAAATTCATATTTAAATTTGCAATTTAATGTTTTAATTAAACTATAAGACTACTACTAAGAGAAACTTAATTCATAAATAAATTTACAGTTTATTGCCTATTTTCAGCCACCTTAGTTTGAATGAACAAGTGATTATATTCTACTAATCATAAAGACATTGGGACTATATACTTCATTTTTGGTATTTGATCCGGAATAGTTGGAATAATATTGAGAATAATTATTCGAATAGAGTTATCTCAACCTGGGCCAGTGTTAAATAATGACCAAGTTTATAATGTTGTAGTAACTTCACATGCTTTTATTATGATTTTTTTTATGGTAATACCTATTATAATTGGGGGATTCGGAAATTGACTTCTTCCATTAATAATTGGGGCCCCAGATATGGCTTTCCCCCGACTAAACAATATGAGATTTTGACTTTTACCACCTTCATTAACATTATTAATAATAAGATCAATAATTGAAATAGGGGCTGGTACAGGTTGAACTGTTTACCCCCCTCTTTCATCAAATATTGCTCATTCAGGTCCAAGCGTTGATTTAGCTATTTTTTCATTACACTTAGCTGGTATTTCCTCCATTTTAGGAGCAGTAAACTTTATCACTACAGTAATTAATATACGTTCTTCAGGTATAACATTTGATCAAACACCATTATTTGTTTGATCTGTAATAATTACTGCAGTATTACTATTACTTTCATTACCTGTATTAGCTGGGGCTATTACTATACTATTAACAGACCGAAATATTAATACATCGTTTTTTGACCCGTCAGGTGGTGGGGATCCTATTTTATATCAACATCTATTTTGGTTTTTTGGGCATCCAGAAGTCTATATCTTAATTTTGCCAGGATTTGGGTTAATCTCTCATATTATTAGTCAAGAAAGAGGAAAAAATGAATCATTTGGGTATATTGGTATAGTATACGCAATAATGTCTATTGGTTTATTAGGGTTTGTAGTGTGAGCTCACCACATATTTACTGTAGGAATAGACGTTGATACTCGAGCCTATTTTACCTCAGCAACTATAATTATTGCCGTACCAACAGGAATCAAGATTTTTAGATGAATAGCAACTATACATGGTGTATCTTTAAAAACTTCTATTTCGATAATGTGGTCATCTGGATTTGTATTTTTATTTACTATAGGTGGTCTAACTGGAATTATTTTATCAAATTCATCTATTGATATTGTACTTCATGATACTTATTATGTAGTAGCTCATTTCCATTATGTTTTGTCTATAGGAGCAGTATTCGCGATTATAGCAGGATTTATTCAATGATACCCGTTATTTACTGGATTAATAATAAACCCTAAATGATTAAAAATTCAATTTTTTACTATATTTTCAGGTGTTAATTTAACTTTTTTCCCCCAACATTATTTAGGTTTAAGAGGTATACCTCGACGTTACTCTGATTACCCAGATGTTTTTATATCATGAAATGTGCTATCTTCACTAGGAAGAATTATTTCTATAATTAGTATTATATTTTTAATATTCATTATTTGAGAAAGTATAATTTCTAAACGAATCAGAATTTATAGAAATAATAATTTATCTTCAATTGAATGGCTACAAAAAATACCTCCTGAAGAGCATTCTTATACTGAATTACCAGTAATAGTAAATTAATTCAGTATGGCAGATTAGTGCAATGAATTTAAGATTCATATATAAATAATATTATTTTATTGAAAATTTCAACTTGATTAAAAATTTCTTTTCAGGATGCAGTTTCACCAATTATAGAACAATTAATTATATTTCATGACCATGCGATAATAATCATTATTATAATTACTATAATAGTATCATATATGATGGTATCTATAATACTTAATAAATTTACTAATCGATTTCTTTTAGAGGGGCAATTAATTGAGCTAGTATGAACTATTATCCCAGCATTTATATTAATTTTTATTGCATTACCGTCGCTTAAAATTCTCTATCTTCTTGAAGAATCAAATAATCCTATTATTACCATTAAAGCAATTGGTCATCAATGATATTGATCTTATGAATATTCAGATTTTAAAAAAATTGAATTTGATTCATATATAAAACCAACACTTGATCTAAGTATTAATGAATTTCGATTATTAGATGTAGATAACCGAGTTGTTATTCCATTCAATGTACAAACTCGTATATTAGTAACTTCAACTGATGTAATTCATTCATGGACTATTCCTTCAATTGGTACTAAGATTGATGCATCTCCTGGGCGGATTAACCAGAGTAACATTATAATTAATCGTCCTGGCTTATTTTTTGGTCAATGTTCAGAAATTTGTGGGTCCTATCACAGATTTATACCCATTGTAGTAGAATCCATTAATATAACAAGATTCATAAGTTGATTAAAAAATTATTCATTAAGTTACTTAAGGGCAAGTGTTGGTCTCTTAAACCAAATTATAGTATTTTAGCAAATACTCTTAATGAAAGATTTAGTTTAATAAAACATTAGCTTGTCAAGTTAAAATTACTTTAAAGTAATCTTTTTGCCACAAATATCACCTATTTGATGACTAACTTTAATATTAACCTTTAATTTATTCTATTTAATAATAAATACTATTATATATTTTAATTATAAAATTAAAAGTAGTAATTCAACTAATATAACTAAATTAAAACTAAATTGAAAATGATAACTAATTTATTTTCCACATTTGATCCTTGCACTGGGTTAATTTCTCTAAATTGGTTAAGAACAATAATTATATTTTTAACTACCCCCCAAATATATTGATTAGTGCCTAATAAAAATTTAATTATTATAAATATAATTATTAAGACTTTACATAATGAGATAAAAATAATTATACCATATAAGGGATCAACATTAATAATATTATCAATATTTTTAATAATTATATATAATAATATAATAGGGTTGTTACCATATATTTTTACGTCTTCTTCACACTTAGTTTTTTCACTGTCCTTAGCTTTACCACTATGGATATCATTTATAATATACGGATGATTAAATAGGACTAATTTAATATTTACTCACTTAGTCCCTTCTGGGACACCCGTTATTCTTATACCTTTCATAGTAATAATTGAGACAATTAGTAACTTAATTCGTCCAGGATCACTAGCTGTACGATTGACAGCTAATATAATCGCTGGACACTTACTTATATCCTTATTAGGTACAAATACAGTAACATCATTAACTTTAATTTCATTAACAATATTAATTTTTATATTACTAATAATCTTTGAGTTTGCTGTTGCAATTATTCAATCTTATGTGTTTATAACACTTACAACATTATATTCTAGAGAAATTTAAATGAATAATCACCCATTTCATTTAGTTGATAAAAGACCGTGACCACTAACAAGATCTATAGGATTACTTACTATAACATCAGGGACAATCCTGTGGTTTAATAAGTTTAATAATTTACTAATAATTATAGGAATAGTAATTATCTTATTGACAATAATACAATGATGACGAGACGTAGTACGTGAATCTACTTTTCAAGGTATACATACTAAGAGGGTTATACTAAGAATAAAATGAGGAATAATTATATTTATTATATCAGAAGTTATATTCTTTTCTTCCTTTTTCTGATCATTTTTTCATAGAAGTTTATCACCCACCATAGAAATTGGACTACAGTGACCACCACAAGGTATTAAGACTTTTAACCCTATAATAATTCCACTATTAAATACTGTAATTTTATTATCTTCAGGAATTTCAATAACTTGAGCTCATAATGCCATATTAAAAAAAAACTTTTCACAATTAATTAAAAGTATAGTAATTACTGTAATTTTGGGCTTATATTTTACTTTTTTACAAGCTTATGAATATATTGAATCACCATTCAATATTTCAGATTCAATTTATGGTTCAACATTCTTTATAAGAACAGGATTCCACGGAATCCACGTAATTATTGGTACAATATTTATTACTACTGTAATACTACGAACTAGTAAGTTACATTTTTCTATATATCATCATATCGGATTTGAGTCATCAGCATGATACTGACATTTTGTTGATGTAGTTTGATTATTTTTATATATTATAATTTATTGATGAGGTAGTTAAATTTATTTAGTATAAAAAGTATATTTAACTTCCAATTAAATGGTTCAATATTTTGAAATAAGTAATTTATTTTACAATAATTCATATAATTATAATCTTAATGATTATTATAATAATTATATTTGGATTAACTTTTATTAGAAAAAAATCAATCACAGATATTAATAAACTTAGACCATTTGAGTGTGGTTTTAATCCCATATCTAATAAGCGTTTACCATTTTCGGTCCATTTTTTTTTAATCGCTGTAATCTTCTTAATTTTTGATGTTGAAATCATTATTATTTTACCAATAGTTATTACTATTAAATATACCATTATTAAATACTGATTGTTAACTAGAATTTCTTTTATCTTTATTTTAATAGTCGGGCTATATCATGAATGATACAACGGTATACTAAAATGAACTAAATAAGGATTGTAGTTAATTATAACATTTGATTTGCATTCAAAAAGTATCTTATAAAGATTAATCTTGACAAAGAAGTAAATTTACATTTAGTTTCGACCTAAAATTTAAAGAATAAAAATTCTTCATGTCTTAGTTGAAGCCAAAAAGAGGCATCTTAATGTTAATAAGAAGAGTGATTAATTATCCAACTAAAAGAGATCAAGAAAGAAAATAGCTGCTAACTAATTTTCTAAGCGGTTAAATTCCGTTTATCTCTTATGTTTATGTAGTTTATAAAAACATTTTATTTTCATTAAAAAAAAGATATAAAATTATCCATAAATTGTTTGAGAAATAAATTTACCTTAATATCTTCAATATTAAACTCTGGATAAGCTACACAAACACTAAATTAATAAAATGAATCAAAATATAAACATTAATAAAAAAATCTTTAATGATCTAGAAAAATAATTTTGAAAGTAATTTGTTAATTTTAATAGATAGTATCTTAACCCTATAGCCCCATAATATTCACCTCAAGGTAAAACCTTATTTATTCTATTTATACTATAGTAATAAAATATATTATATATATTAAAGGAATATCTATATATAAATCATATATAATTATTAAATAAATAAAACCCAACGAAAAATAAATAATTAAAAAAAAATATTTCAAAGGATATTCAAGCACCAAAAAAAACTATTAATAAAATTAACAATTTTATATAGATAGGGAATACTATAAATAATATATCAAAATTTATTATTCAAATAATTAAACACCCTCCTATTACAGAAAATAATGTTAACATAAAAATTCTAAATTTTATATAATCTAGATCATCTTTAAATAAAGATAGTGGATTATAATTGCATACACAAATTATTCTATAATAAAATAAGCGTAAAGAGTAGCCTCTAGTTAACCCCAATCTTAAATAAAATAAAATAAAAATTAATAAATTTAGTCTACTTAATAAAGATCCTTCAATAATTAAGTCTTTAGAATAAAATCCGGATAAAAAAGGAATCCCACATAATGATAATCTGGAGATATTAAAACATGAAGTAGTAAATGGTAGGTTTATACATACTGACCCTATCACTCGAATATCCTGATTATCATTTATATAATAAATAAAAATACCTGAACATAGGAATAATAATGACTTAAATATAGCATGAGTAATTAAATGAAAGTATGATAATTCTACTATACCAATAAATAAGGAAGTTATTATTAAACCTAACTGACTTAATGTAGATAAGGCAATAATTTTTTTTAAATCATATTCAAACAACGCACAAACTGAAGATATAATTATAGTTATTAAACTAATAAAGATTAAATAAATGTTAAAATTAAAATAATTATAAAACCGAATTAAAAGATATACCCCAGCAGTAACTAATGTTGAAGAATGAACTAAAGCAGAAACAGGAGTGGGGGCGGCTATTGCTGCTGGAAGTCAACAAGAGAAAGGAATTTGGGCACTCTTTGTAAAACAAGATAAAACAAGTAATAGATATAAATATTTAGAAAAAAATATTGAATAAAATATAAAATGCCATCTTCCGTAAGAAATTATTCAACAGATAGAAATTAATAGTCCTACATCACCTAATCGATTAGTTAGGCAAGTAATTAACCCAGCGAGATAACTTTTAGTGGATCTATAGTAAATTACTAAACAATAAGAAACTAGCCCAAGACCATCCCACCCTAATAAAATTCTTATTAAATTAGGGCTTATAATTATTAATAATATACTAAAAATAAATAATAAAACTAAAAATAAAAACCGAATAGAAGAATAAGATGTATAACCTATATACTGTATTCTATAAAACAAGACTATAGAAGAAATAAATAACACGACTGAAACAAAAGATATAGAAATTCAATCTACAAAAATTAAATAACACAAATTAATAGAATTAAATGTATATAAATTATATTCAAAAAAATAAATCAAACCGTTATATCCAATATATATTCTTAATAAAAATAAGATTATAGATAAAAAAAATAATATTATAAATCATATAAAGTAATAATTACTTTTAAACAAAACTTAAGGTTTTTAAACATCAAAGAATCCACAAATCTACGTTTTTAATTAAACTACTTAAGTAAAAAAAAAATAAATCGATTATCAATATAATAAAAAAGATAGGGATTAAATGGATTATTAATAATAAATATTCCTTTATATTAATGAACGAATAGGTGTAACAATTATGGAATATACCATGATAACAATATCTAAATAAATAAATTCTAAAACAAGCTCTTGTAAAGGAAATAATAATTATATAAATAAATGATCAGTAAAAATAATTTATTATACTACCCATAATGATTAATTCACTTAAAAAATTAATTCTAGGGGGACAACTCATATTAAAACAGCACATTAAAAATCAAATTATTGAAAGTCTAGGTATGAAAGTAATTAACCCCTTATTAATAAAAAATCTGCGAGATAGTAAACGTTCATAAACCAAGTTGGCTATACAGAATAGTCCTGAGGAACACAAACCATGTCCAATTATTATTAAATATGACCCTAATAATCCTCAATAAGTTATGGTTAATAATCCTATTAAACATATACCCATATGACATACAGATGAATATGCGATTAAACATTTTATATCCCCTTGAATAAAACAAATTATTCTAACAACAATTGATCCCCAAATTGATAGGGAGTATCAAATATAACTATAATTCATAAATAAATATTCATGAATAAACATAAAACGGATTAGCCCGTAACCCCCAATTTTTAAAAATAAACCGGCAAGAATCATTGAGCCAGATACAGGGGCTTGAACATGTGCTTTAGGAAGTCAATAGTGAAATATAAATATAGGTAACTTTACTAAAAAGGCAAAAATTATAAAAAAATGTAATATAAATCTTAAAGAATAGTTGAATTGATAATCAAAAAATATAGAACCTAACCTTAAATAAAATGAGATAATGATTAGTAATAATGGTAATGAAGCAAATAAAGTATAGAAAAATAAATAAATGATAGAAACCAATCGCTCAGGCTGGTAACCTCAACCTAAAATCAAAATAATCAAAGGAATTAAACTAAATTCAAAAAATAAGTATATTATAAATATATTTAAAAGTGAGAAAATATAATAGAGACTTAAACAAAGAATTAAATTTAAAAACAAAAATGAAGGTGAACATAGGTAAACTGAAGACAATAATATTAATCTAATAATAAAAAATCTTAATAAAACTAATAAGTAAGAAATACAATCAATACCAAATACATAACTAATATTAGAAAAAAAAAAGTTTAAACTTATAGTAGAATACATCAAAATTAAAACAATAAATAAAAAGATATACACATTTCAATTTACATAAAAAATTAATAGGGTTATAAAACATAAATAAAAATTAATTATCATAAAAATAGGGAATTTAAATAATCATTTCCGTGTGAACGAATCAGACAAACTATAATTCTAAGACCTAAGACACCTTCACAAACATAAAAAGTCATGAAGAATAAATAAATATAAATAGAATATTTGAATAGTAAACAATAAATCAAAATAGTATATAATAAACATAAAATAATAAATTCTAGTCTTAATAAACATAGTAAAATATGCTTCCGAACTAAGACTAAAGATAATAAACTAAATGTAAATAAATAAATAATAAAAAATAAGTTCATTAGTTTTAATAATTTAATGAAAATAGTAACTTTGTAAGTTAAAATTAGATAATATCTTTAAAGCATCAGTAAAACTATAAAGCATCTTAAATTCCCAAAACCTAAATTTTTTTTAAACTATATACTGATATGAAAATAAGTATTATAAAAATTATATTAATATTAATTTCAATTTTACCAACAATAAAAACTCCTATATCTATAGGAATAATTTTAATGACTGAAACCATTTTAATAACTATTTTTATAAATAAGATTATAAAAACATCATGATTAATTATAATTACATTTTTAATAATAATCGGTGGGTTATTAATTCTATTTATCTATATAAGTAGATTAGCATCAAACGAAAAATTTAAAATTAATATAAAAACTATATTTATTATAGTTATAATTTTTATTATCAGTGAAGAACTTATACAAGATACACAAATTAATGAACAACAAAATATTTTAAAGCACGAGTACATGGACCACTTGTCTTTAATTAAATTGTATAATAAGAAATCAATAATAATTACGCTAATTATAGTACTTTATCTGCTTTTAACAATAATTATTGTAACAAAATTAGTTAAACATTATGAAGGGCCCCTTCGATCAAAAAATTAATGAATAAACCTATGCGAAAAAAAAATGAGTTAATTAGTATTATTAATTATTCAATTATTGATTTACCAACACCAACAAATTTATCTTATTGATGAAATTTTGGGTCAATTTTAGGATTATGCCTAATAATTCAATTAATTTCAGGTATTATACTATCTATACATTATACAGCTAATATTGAAATAGCATTTTATAGAGTAAGACATATTTCACGAGATGTAAATTATGGGTGATTAATTCGAACTATTCATTCAAATGGTGCATCTATATTTTTTATAATAATATATGCACATACTGCACGAGGTATTTACTACGGGTCTTATAAATTTATAAAAACATGGTATATAGGAATCATCATTATACTTATAACAATAGCTACAGCTTTTTTAGGTTATGTTCTACCTTGAGGTCAAATATCATTTTGAGGTGCAACTGTAATTACCAACTTACTTTCAGCTATTCCTTATGTAGGAAATGTGTTAGTAAACTGAATTTGGGGGGGATTCGCAGTGGATAACGCGACTTTGTCGCGATTCTTTAGATTGCATTTTATGTTACCATTTATTATCACAATAATAACAATTATTCATCTTTTTTTCTTGCATATAACTGGTTCAAATAATCCTATAGGGATTAAATCCGAAATTGATAAAATTCCATTTCACCCCTATTTTTCTATTAAAGATATATTAGGGTTTGTTGTTTCATTAACTTTGTTAATAAGTTTAAACTTAACTGAACCATTTATACTATCTGATCCTGACAACTTTATTCCAGCAAACCCCATAGTTACACCAGTACACATTCAACCAGAATGGTATTTCTTATTTGCTTATGCAATTTTACGATCTATTCCTAACAAGTTAGGGGGGGTTGTAGCTTTATTTTTATCAATTATAATTTTAATAGTTATACCTTGATCAATAAAAAATAAATTTAAGGGTATTAGATTTTATCCTATAAGACAAATTATATTCTGAATATTTATTTCAACTGTAGTATTATTAACTTGAATTGGGGCTCGACCAGTAGAAGACCCTTATACAAAAACTGGTATAGTATTAACTTTAATATATTTTTTATATTTTATTTTAGATCCCATTTTTACTAAAATTTGAGATAAATTAATTAGTTAAGTCAATTAGCTTATAATTAAAGCAAGTATTTTGAAAGTACTAGAAAGAGTATATTTATTGGCTTATACAAAAAAAAATGATAAAAAATTAAAGACTTAATAAACAAAAAAAAAAATAAGTAATTTAAAGATACAGGTAAATATCTTTTTCAAGCTAAATATATAAGTTTATCATAACGGTAACGAGGAAGGGAACACCGAACCCAAATAAAAAAAAAACATAATATAATAATTTTAAAATAAAATAATAAAGAATAATAATCCCCCCCTAAGAATACTAAAGTAGTCAATATAGATATAAAAATAATTCTTGAATATTCACTAATAAAAAGAAAGGCAAACCCACTCGCCCCATACTCAATATTAAATCCAGAAACAAGTTCACTTTCCCCTTCAGAAAAATCAAAAGGAGAGCGGTTAGTTTCAGCTATACAGCATGACAGCCAGCAAAAAAACATTGGTAAGGAAAAAAAAATAAATCAAATATCTGTTTGAAAAAAATAATAGTCAGCTAGATTATAAGAATTTAATAGAAAAAAATATATAAATAAAATTAGTGAAATACTTACTTCGTAGGAAATAGCTTGTGAGACACTACGTAGACACCCTAAAATAGAGTAAACTCTATTTGAAGCTCACCCGCAAATGATTAAACTATAAACACCTAGGCTCGAACAGCATAAGAAAAAAATAAATCCAAATATAAATCTCACACAATTAATATAATAAGGGAATAAACACCATATAAATAAAGACTGAATTAATCTAAATACTGGGCATAAATAATAAATTAAATAATTAGAATTTAAAGGAAAAATATTTTCCTTAAAAAACAATTTTAACCCATCTCTGAAAGGTTGTAATAAGCCCGAGTGTCCAACTTTATTGGGTCCTTTACGTACTTGCATGTAACTCAAAACTTTGCGTTCTAGTAAAGTAAAGAACCCTACAGAAACTATAATAATGATTAATATGAATATACATGTTAATAAATAAATTATTGAATGTAATATTAATACTTATTTAAAACCTAAATTTAATACACTAATCTGCCAAATCAACAATAAAATTCAAGACATAGTACTATAAAATAGAATCTAATGGTCCTTTCGTACTAAAAAGATTAAATAATAATAAGATAGAAACCAACCTGGCTTACACCGGTTTGAACTCAAATCATGTAAGAATCTAAAGGTCGAACAGACCTTAAGTTAAAGAACCTACCCCTTAATTTAATCTTAATTCAACATCGAGGTCGCAAACTTTAATATAAATATGAACTTTCCATTAAAATTACGCTGTTATCCCTAAGGTAACTTAATCTTATTATCACAACTAATGGATCAATTAAACATATATATATGATAAAAAAAAATAAAGTTTTAATTTATTCGCCACCCCAGCAAAAAATTTATATAAACTTATATTATTAAAGCCAAATTATTAAAAATAAATATAAACTTAAAGTTCTATAGGGTCTTATCGTCCCAATTATATAGTTGAGCATTTTAACTCAAAAGTTAAATTATAATAATAATAATAATAAAATAAATTTCTCATTAATTCATTCATACAAGCCCCTAATTAAGAAGCTAATTATTATGCTACCTTTGTACAGTCAAAATACTGCAGCCATTTAAATTTAATCATAGGGCAGAACCTACTTTAAATTATAATCTTAAAGAAATGTTTTTGATAAACAGTTGAAAATTAAATTTGTCGAATTCATAATAAATATATAGAAATTATACTAATTTAATCATTAATAAAAATAAATAAAAATTAATTAAATAATTACAGTAAGAAGATAAATAATAATAAAATAGTAACTAACAAATTAAAATCTATTACGAACTAAATACAAAGATATTAATGGTAAAAAAAATAAAATAAAATAAATTTTAACAAAAAATAGAGATTATCCCCTATTATTTAAGACTAATTAATAACCTTAAATTAAATTTAATTCCTATAAAACCAGATATATTTAAGGGACGATTAACTTTTAACTACTAAAATTAAATTTATTAACAATATGAAATTTATAAAAAAAATTTAAATTTAAATAACCTTAATTCGGGAAAATAAAATAAGTTAATTAATAGAATAATCCTGATACAAAAGGTACTATTAATATTAATAAAACAATATAACGTTACCTTGTCAGTAAATTAATAATAATCATTTCTAATTTATACTAAAAAATAATAAATTTAATTAATAACAAATAAAAATAAATAAAATAATTTAGATCAGATAAAACACAAGATATGTTTTCATATTAATGTAAAAAATAAGCTTTAATTATAAGCTATAATCTGTAACTTACTAGCTACACCTTCCGGTACACCTACTTTGTTACGACTTATCCCATTTTAAAGAGAGTGACGGGCGATATGTACATGAATTAAAACTAATTTCAAAATAAATAATTATATAATATTACTTTTAAATCCTATTTTGCATAATCATGATACAGATAAGTTAAATAATAATATTTATAATTAAAGTAACCCATATTTACCTTTATAAAACTGCACCTTGACCTAACATAGTTTAATAAAAATAAAGAAAATTTATTTTAATAACATTCTTAATTATAGAGGTATACAAATATAATAAAAGTATAAAATATCGTGGTTTATCAATTAAAAAACAGGTTCCTCTAAAAAGATATAATTCACCGCCAAATTCTTTGAGTTTAATAGATCATATCTATTAATATTCATTTAAAAATTTAAGTACAAAAATAATAGGGTATCTAATCCTAGTTTAATATATTGATTTAATAAAATTTACTAAAGAAATATAAATAAAATATAAATTCCACCTAAATAAATTTAATACTTAATCAAATATAATAATAATTACTTAAATAAAAATATTAACTTTAATGAATTGTATAACCGCGAATGCTGGCACAAAATTTATCCATTATAATTAAATTACTGGTAATTATTTATAATAAGGTAAACAATAAAATTTACTGCAAAAATTAACATTAAAAAACAAACATATAAATCATCTAATAAATTAATAAATAAGCAAGAATCAAACTTATTAAATGATTATTTATTAAAATATGGGTATTAATATAGTAATTTTACTAACCAACTATAAATTTAAATAATTTAACTTAGTAGGGGCTAAGCAATTATAAATTTATGAAATGAATGGTTACTAACTAATTGAATTTCTAATTTAAAATAATTTAACTTAGTAGGGATTAAGGAATTATAAATTTATGAAATGAATGGTTACTAACTAATTGAATTTCTAATTTAAAATAATTTAACTTAGTAGGGGCTAAGCAATTATAAATTTATGAAATGAATGGTTACTAACTAATTGAATTTCTAATTTAAAATAATTTAACTTAGTAGGGATTAAGGAATTATAAATTTATGAAATGAATGGTTACTAACTAATTGAATTTCTAATTTAAAATAATTTAACTTAGTAGGGATTAAGGAATTATAAATTTATGAAATGAATGGTTACTAACTAATTGAATTTCTAATTTAAATAACATTAATAGTAAATGAAGTATTATTACTCAATCTCCCCCCCTTTTATAGTTGTAGAAAATAAAAGGGGGGGTTTAATGTAGGTAGATAGTAAGGCAATATATAATTATAATAATTAATTATTGAACTAAGCAATTATAAATTTATGAAATGAATGGTTACTAACTAATTGAATTTCTAATTTAAAATAATTTAACTTAGTAGGGGCTAAGCAATTATAAATTTATGAAATGAATGGTTACTAACTAATTGAATTTCTAATTTAAAATAATTTAACTTAGTAGGGATTAAGGAATTATAAATTTATGAAATGAATGGTTACTAACTAATTGAATTTCTAATTTAAAATAATTTAACTTAGTAGGGGCTAAGCAATTATAAATTTATGAAATGAATGGTTACTAACTAATTGAATTTCTAATTTAAAATAATTTAACTTAAGAGTGATTAAGGAATTATAAATTTATGAAATGAATGGTTACTAACTAATTGAATTTTTAATTTAAATAACATTAATAGTAAATGAAGTATTATTACTCAATCTCCCCCCCTTTTATAGTTGTAGAAAATAAAAGGGGGGGTTTAATGTAGGTAGATAGTAAGGCAATATATAATTATAATAATTAATTATTGAACTAAGCAATTATAAATTTATGAAATGAATGGTTACTAACTAATTGAATTTCTAATTTAAAATAATTTAACTTAGTAGGGGCTAAGCAATTATAAATTTATGAAATGAATGGTTACTAACTAATTGAATTTCTAATTTAAAATAATTTAACTTAGTAGGGATTAAGGAATTATAAATTTATGAAATGAATGGTTACTAACTAATTGAATTTCTAATTTAAAATAATTTAACTTAGTAGGGATTAAGGAATTATAAATTTATGAAATGAATGGTTACTAACTAATTGAATTTCTAATTTAAATATAATTAATTACTTTAGTATAGTTTATAAATACTAAATTAAATAAACAATTACTAACTAATTAAATTTATAATAAGTTATAAGTAAATTACAATATTCTCAATAATATTAATTGAATAATTAACTACATTAGTGTAGTTTATAAAAACTTATATATTCATTTTTAATATAAAATAAATAAAAATTAAAAATTAATATAAATATAACATAATCCAAAATGAATTTATAAATTATATTAAATATTCATTGATTAATTGACTTATATTCTAATTAGTACCCCTATACCTACAAACCTCTTTTTTTTTAAACCATAAAAAGAGGTTTGCTATTTATTATTAAAAGTATCTTTAATCTATTGTAAATTTAATTTATATTACTCTACTTTTATTAGTTAAATATTTGATCACAGTTAGTTAAACTTATTAAATGTATTATTATAAAAATATGGAAAATTAAATTTATTGAATTTGATTAATATTAATGTAAATATTTATATTAATTATAATATACTTCTTAAATAATTATTTATTTATTTATTTTTATATATAAATAAATCTACTCTCTTATGTAGTAGAGAGTAGATTTATTATTAATATTTAATTGTATTATTATTAATTATATATGTATATTAATATAATATTTATATTTGTTTATTTAACCATACAAACTAATTCTTATTACTTTGGTAGTATAGATTTATTATAATATCAACTTGTTAGACTATTTGTTTAATATTATTTTTATATAAAATTTAAACAGGTATATTAGTAAATTTTCCAGTGCATATTTTTTTTCGATAAAATAATA